AATTGCGGATCGAATGACTATTCATCTATTGTATATTTTTGCAAATAAAAGGGGCAAGAAAACTCTATGGAAAGATGGTGGTTTAATTTGATGGCGTTTAAGAAGGAGTTAGAACATAGGTATGGGATAAAGAAATCAACGGCCAATCCTGGTCCTATTGAAAATACAAGTGAAAGTAAAGATTCGAATAGAAAAGGTAGGGCTAAAAGCATTCATAGTTTGAGGAAATATGACAATTCTAGTTACAGCGGTGTCGATCTTTTCTTTGTCGTCAAAGACATTCGGAATTTCATCTCTGATGATACTTTTTTAGTTAGGGATAGTAATGGAGATAATTATTCTATCTATATAGAAAATCAGATTTTTGAGATTGACAACAATCATTCTTTTTTGAGTGAACTACAAAGTTCTTTTTCTGGTTATCACAATTCTAGTTATAGGAATAATGTATCTACGAGTGAAGATTCCTTATACAGTCCTTATATGTACGATACTCAATCTAGTTGGAATAATCACATTAGTAGTTGCATTGACAGTTATCTTCAGTCGCAAATCTCTATTGATACGTCCATTGTAAGTGATAGTAGTGACGGTTACATTTCTAGGTGCGTTTTTGATAAACGTACAACTAATAATGAAAGCGGGGGGTCCAGTATACGAATCGGGGAGAAGAGCAGTGATTTAACTATAAGAGAAGGGTCCAATGATCTTGATGCAACTCAAAACTACAGGCATTTGTGGGTTCAATGCGAAAATTGTTATGGATTAAATTATAAGCGATTTTTGAAATCAAAAATGAATATTTGTGAACAATGTGGATATCATTTGAAAATCAGTAGTTCAGAGAGAATCGAAGTTTCGATCGACCCCGGTACTTGGGATCCTATGGATGAAGACATGGTCTCTCTGGATCCCATTGGATTTCATTCAGAAGAGGAGCCTTATAAAGATCGTATTGATTCTTATCAACGAAAGACAGGATTAACTGAGGCTGTTCAAACAGGTATAGGTCAACTAAATGGTGTTCCCATAGCACTTGGGGTTATGGATTTTCAGTTTATGGGGGGTAGTATGGGATCCGTAGTCGGGGAGAAAATTACCCGTTTGATTGAGTACGCTGCCGATCAATTTATACCTCTTATTATAGTGTGCGCTTCGGGGGGGGCACGCATGCAAGAAGGAAGTTTGAGCTTGATGCAAATGGCTAAAATATCGTCTGCCTTATATGATTATCAATCAAATAAAAAGTTATTTTATGTCTCAATCCTTACATCTCCTACTACTGGTGGGGTAACAGCTAGTTTTGGTATGTTGGGAGATATCATTATTGCCGAACCCAACTCCTACATTGCATTTGCGGGTAAAAGAGTAATTGAACAAACATTGAATAAAACAGTACCCGAGGGTTCACAAGTGGCTGAATTTTTATTCCAGAAGGGCTTATTCGATCTAATCGTACCGCGTAATCTTTTAAAAAGCGTTCTGAGTGAGTTATTTAAACTGCACGCCTTCTTTCCTTTGAATTCCAATTCCATCAAGTAGGTCGCACTAAATTCAATTATTTTATTTGTAACAAACAAAAACAAGTAGTTAACTTGAACTTATCGGAATCAAAGTAACTACGAATGCAGTTTTCTTTAGTGACCTAAGATCAAATTGTAGAAAGAATCAAAAGTTGCGGATAATTCTTTTTTACCTGGATTCCCAATTACTAAATTAAGATTAAGAAGTCTCTATCAAGAAGTTAAAAGCGTGAGTTCTTCCTTTCGTGAAATTAGGCAAATAAGACGAATTTTGTATTCCGTATATAATCAAATTTAAATCAAATATAGAAAAGATCTATATATAGAATATAGAATTTTCTATCTTTCTACATCTCCCGAAAATCCCATTTTCACTAAAAATACAGGTTGTGTGACATTCTACCGAGTCTTTCAATAATTTGTAAAAAAGTCTTTCTTTAGTAAATTAGAAGCCAAGAACAAAACACAACGAAATAAAGAAAAATGATCAAGTTGATTATCCTACGTATCTTTCATGTAGAAAGATGAATAAGTTCATTTTTTTTAGTTCTACATTCCTTTGATTTCTTCTATATACTCACTCAGATCTAAGTATCTATATATAGATACTTAGATCTCTAATAAGAATTTTCAAGTTGAATTAATTATTATTATTATTATTAATTAATAATAATAATTAATTTTATAATAATAATAACTATAAACTATGAATTCCTAATAATTCACAATTCTGAATTATTATTAGTATAATTATAAATAAAAAAAAATAATAACAGGTACAATATAGCAAATCGAGGTACCATTTTATGACAGCTTTCAATCTTCCCTCTATTTTTGTGCCTTTAGTGGGCTTAGTATTTCCGGCAATTGCAATGGCTTCTTTATTTCTTCATGTTCAAAAAAATAAGATTGTTTAGATCTGAGAGGACGCAAGCTCATCCGTTTTTTTGAAACTGCGGCATAACACAGATGTTTATTTCGGGAAATCTAATATAACCGTCGAACAAAGCTCTTATGCCTGCAGAAAAGGATCTATGGATAAATGAATTCTAGCTAGTTTCAAATAGATCAGGATCGCTGGATGCCAAAAATGTTTAGTGGATCCATACATAGATTTGGATCCTATGAAGGGTATGTTATTATTTTAGATCTAACAAATTTGATGAATGACCCCTAAAGCTTCACATCAAACTAGTGCTAGTTCACATCAAACTAGTGCTAGTTGATGAGAGTTCCTTTGGAAACAAAAAAGGAAAGGAAAAGTGGGGTATTCTCTCAATTCCAATAAAATACAATCGGATTAAGTATGCGTTGGCGATCAGAACATATATGGATAGAACTTATAACGGGGTCTCGAAAACTAAGTAATTTTTGCTGGGCCCTTATCGTTTTTTTAGGTTCATTAGGATTCTTATTGGCTGGAACTTCCAGCTATCTTGGTAGAAATTTGATATCTTTTATTCCGTCTCAGACAATCATTTTTTTTCCACAAGGAATTGTGATGTCTTTCTACGGGATCGCGGGTCTATTTATTAGTTCCTATTTGTGGTGCACAATTTCGTGGAATGTAGGTAGTGGGTATGATCGATTCGATAGAAAGGAAGGAATAGTATGTATTTTTCGTTGGGGATTTCCTGGAAAAAATCGTCGCATATTCCTACGATTCCGTATAAAGGATATTCAATCCGTTAGAATAGAGGTTAAAGAGGGTATTTATGCTCGTCGTGTCCTTTATATGGACATCAGAGGCCGGGGGGCTATTCCGTTGACTCGTACTGATGAGAATTTGACTCCACGAGAAATTGAACAAAAAGCCGCACAATTGGCCTATTTCTTGCGCGTACCTATTGAAGTCTTTTGATTTTGAGAAAAGGAATTCGGCTGAAGAACAAATTTTTTCTCAGCAGGAGGGAATCCGGTTTTTTCTATAACCTAACTTAAATGAAGTTTCGTCAGAACGTTCAATCAAGCCAAAACCGACGTATATGGAACAACCATATTTTATATGTATCCAAACCTATTCCAAATCTATGCAACTCAATTGAAACAAGTAAGAAATTGAACTACTAGATTCAATCCATTTATCTCATATATCAAACGATTTTGAAAAAAAGAAATCTCTTTTTTTCAGTTCTTGTTGGAAGTGATCCTTTAGATGTGGATAGATCATATCTTGTAATTTATTTCCTTTTTGTCAATCGACCCCCTTTTATCCTTTCGTTTGTGTTCTTTACTAACCAATAATGGGTTTTCTTAATAATGATAACTGGCCCGTTTCTGTCTTGTTTGGTTTGTCGCTCATTTTTTTTATCATCACACTATCTTTCTCTCAATTATTCTATTCTTGGCTATGGTGAATCGTTGGAATCTTTTTTTGAAATATTGGATATTTTGATAGAAAAGGAGTTCCTTCGTCTCAAAATATCAATAATATTCATTCCTTAAAGTGCTTCTTTCGGTCATTCATCGAAAGGAGACACTTGTTTGGAATTTGATGAATCTAGATATCTGGAAACAATATTTTTGATTATTTATTCATTCGAATTCGAAGTGGGGTCTTAGCCTATTTCTCTATTCTTTCTAAAAATCACAAATAAAAATAAAATAGATTCATAGATTTGATACCTTATCTAGAACTCATATTTGAAAGAAATATTTGATCACAGAGAGCCGACAAATGAAGTGGGTTAATTCAAAATTCACAGGTGAAAAATGGCAAAAAAGAAAGCATTCACTCCTCTTTTGTATCTTGCATCTCTAGTATTTTTGCCCTGGTGGATTTCTCTCTCATTTACTAAAAGTCTGGAATCTTGGGTTACTAATTGGTCCAATACTGGTCAATCCGAAATTTTTTTGAATGATATTCAAGAAAAAAGTATTCTAGAAAAGTTCATAGAATTAGAGGAAATCCTCTTCTTGGACGAAATGATCAAGGAATACTCAGAGACACATCTACAAAAGCTTCCTCCAGGAATCCACAAAGAAACGATCCAATTAATCAAGATACACAATGAGGATCGTATCCATACGATTTTGCACTTCTCGACAAATATAATCTCTTTTGTTATTCTAAGTGGTTATTCTCTTTTAGGTAATGAAGAACTTGCTATTCTTAATTCGTGGGCTCAGGAATTCCTATATAACTTAAGCGATACAGTAAAAGCTTTTTCGATTCTTTTATTAACCGATTTATGTATCGGATTTCATTCACCCCATGGTTGGGAACTAATGATTGGTTCTGTCTACAAAGATTTTGGATTTGTTCATAATGATCAAATTATATCTGGTCTTGTTTCCACTTTTCCAGTTATTCTTGATACTATTTTTAAATATTGGATTTTCCGTTATTTAAATCGTATATCTCCGTCACTTGTAGTTATTTATCATTCAATGAATGATTGATAAATGATCCACCGATATTAATATTAATTTAATCAACTCGAGTGGCTCTTACTTTTACTTTGGAGTTCTACATAA